TCCACGGGTTCGTAAAAAATCGAATCGTTTAAACCATGATCATGAGCAAACGCATAAATATACTCCTGAAAAAGAAACGGATATAGGAAGTGTTGTTGCCGAGATCTATCTTTTTCTAAATATCCTTGTAATTCTTCCATTTACATTTCTACTTGAGCCAGAGGCAGGAGGTTTTTCTTGGTTTATCAAATGATACATACATAGTGCAATATGGTCAGAACAGGGTATTATGTATTGTATTATGCATATAGTATAGTAAGAAAAAAATATATACCCCGGAAAAGAAAGAGGGAGTCCAATCAACAGATCTTTTTACCTTCCTTTTCTATCCAATTGGTTTATGTTCGTTATAATTACAACAGGAGAAAAAATCCTTTATTTTTGCAACCCAATCGCTCTTTTGACTTTGGAATAAATTCTCTTTATCAATATACTGTTTCTTCTACACATCCGTCTACAATCCATAATAAAGAATAATTAGGATTCTAAAAAAAAAAAAAGAAAAAATCAATGGTTCACTCACAGGAGAACCCACTCTTTCCCGCATTAGGCCCTAATTCATTTTTAACATCTAATTAGATCGGGTAATCATTCCAATTAAGAACATAAGCTCGTTGCTTTTTATTTTACCAGAATTGGAGCCATAGAGCTCTATCCATTTATTCACTAGACCCAACTGTAAATGTGAATTTCTTTTGTCCCCTTCCAAAAATCAAAACAATCCTTTGGAACTGTAATGATTCGGTAAGGATAAACTCAAAGTTCTACTTTAACTTTGACTTTCATTTCAAATTAAATAAATTAATAAAATAGAAAATCTAATAAAATAATAAATTGATTTTATTACGACATGCTATTTTTTCCATTCATTACCCTTGAGGATCAGTCGTGGTCTTATAGACTATACCAATAGTCTGGACGAATTCGTTGCTTCATCCAAATGTGTAAAAGATCATAGTCGCACTTAAAAGCCGAGTACTCTACCGTTGAGTTAGCAACCCGGATAAATAGGGTATGTAGATATGATCGAAATATAAAAATCAATTGAGTTGCACTGCCCGACCCTATCAAAACATTGAACTAGCAACACATCGAAAAGAAGGATTTTCTGATCAATTAGAAACACAAAATACCAAAATTAGCAGATCGGATTAAAAATATTCCTAATCGAAATGTAAAAATTATGACAGACCACCCATTTTTTATCAAATTCTTTTTTGATTTTCCCTAAGAAAATACATCTTGTATGAGAGTAAATGCAGCAAGGCAAACCCATCATTTGAGTGAAGGAAACAAAAAAACCAATATGGGGTGGGGATAAACAGCCCTATTTATCTACGATCGAATTATATTTGTTCGATACACCATTGTCAATATAAAAGCAATGTTGAGAAAGTAAATCAAGTAAATAAAATAAAGACTTGTGTTGGATTGGCACAACATAAATAAGAAATTGGAATGGGAAAAATTAAGGAAAGGGTAAATAAAAAATCCCCGGTTTATTCAATCAATAAAAGTACGATAAGCAAGCTTAACCCCTTGTTTGTTGTGAAATTCAATTCCCCCACCAAAATATGAATAAAGCAAGAAAAAGGAAAATGGTGTGTAAATAGAAATAATTACACAAGGATAGATACTAGTTACCCTTCCCTACTTTATTTTATTTATTTAAAAATTTTTTCACTCAAAGTTCTTTCTTTAAAGAATTCTGCCTTCTTTAAAATATCATAAACAGTTCCTGTAGGTTGAGCACCTTTTTCAAGGAAATATAGAATAGCAGGAACATTTAAATAAGTTTGATTCTTTATCGGATCGTAAAAACCTACTTTTCGAAGATCTTTTCCTTCTCTTCGGAATCGAACATCAATTGCAACGATTCGATAGATGGCTCATTGGGATAGATGTAAATAAACAATGCCCCCCCTAGAAACGTATAGGAGGTTTTTTCCTCATACGGCTCGAGAAAAATGATTCCAATTTCTGTATATAATAGCAAGTGGATCCATAAAATAATGAATTTTACTATAATTTGAATTGAGTACTTTTTTCTTCTTACTTACAGAAAAAGGAATAAATCTCATTCATACTCATAACTCAAGTTGGGTAATTCTGACAAGAAAATCCTTAGACATTTATTGAGCCGTCTCTAAACTCTTTTGTTTGTCTCATTTCGAATCTATTTTTATTCCTCAGTCTGATCCAATTGTTGAGGCAATTGAAAATAGTGTTTCCTTGTTTCGGAATCCTTTATCCTTGCTTTGTGAAATCATTGGGTTTAGACATTACCTCGGGGATCCTTATTCCTTTCAAAATGGCAGCAACATACCTTTTTTTGTTATTTCTTTCTATATAAATAGAATACGAATGATTGATTCCCTTGTGATACACTTTTCATCGAAATAGTTTTACCAATTTATAAAAATTTTACTTTTCAAACTTGTTCTGAATTTGAACCTTTCGATTTATAATTTATATATACTTACAGAGTTGGTCTAACTTATTGATTTTCACTAACCCTAGATTCTTTCCCTTGAAAAATGAATCAATCCTTTCTTCTCGAGCTCCATCATGTACTATTTACTTATAACCCAACACAAATTAGGTTCCGGGCAGAACAGAACAAACTATGTCGAGCCAAGAGCATCTTCATTACTATAGAAGATGGCGGATGTAGTAATCCACAGCCGACCATGTCCTTCAAGTCGCACGTTGCTTTCTACCACATCGTTTCAAACGAAGTTTTACCATAACATTCCTCTAATTGAAATTTCAAAGCGGTATGGAATTGATTCAATATAAAATCATGAATAGTCATTGGTTCAACCGGTATATAATATTTCTATCTACGGATAAATAAGTATTTATCCGGATAAGGGTCAGCAAGGATCAAATTTATTTAATTTAACCCCATATTCTATCATATGAATTGAATGAAAATAAAGATATTCAATTTTACCCACATTTGACACTTGATTCCGTTTGTGAGAAACCAAACGAATTCTCAGATATGATTCTTAGAACCATTCTTAAAATTAATAAGAAAAGATTTTTCCCTTTAACAAATTTTTGTTTCATGTGGAATGCAGTGTGATACCATCTTTCGTTTCATGAAAAACGATCTGGGACGGAAGGATTCGAACCTCCGAATAACGGGACCAAAACCCGCTGCCTTACCGCTTGGCCACGCCCCATTTTGATTTCTATTCGATATTAATCAATACTAATATTGGTATTGGTTATTCGTCAATCCCAACCCAAATACACAAAAACATATGGGATATTTTGTTGCTAGGATTCAAGACATGTAGATATAGAATCAAAAAAATTCATTGATCATTACATAGAATTCAATTAAGATATTGTATGAAAGTTGAATTCCTTATATTCTCATTTTAGAATGATAATGGGGGGAGGGATTTTTTATTTGGGAAAGTCCGAACCAAAGAAAAAGAAGGATTTCTTGATCTGCCTTTTTCATTTTTCCCTTATAAAAATAACTCAAAATTATCTAATCCACAAGAACGAAATGCTTGTTATGCTTAATATCTTTAGTTTAATCGGTATCTGTCTTAATTCTGTCCTTTATTCGAGTAGTTTTTTATTCGCCAAATTGCCCGAAGCTTATGCCATTTTCAATCCAATTGTAGATGTTATGCCTGTCATACCTGTACTCTTTTTTCTCTTAGCCTTTGTTTGGCAAGCCGCTGTAAGTTTTCGATGAAATCTTTAATACTCTGCTAAATTGATGATGTATTTGATAAAAAAATTATAAAAATTGATAAGATCAGATAAGTCTTACATTACGAACCCTCGATTCAAAAATCGAAATTCTTGTATATTGAATGAATAACCGCAGCGATGAATTTGGATCAGCCTTTTCCCCGTTCTGACCTTCCGGTGAGTATGGACTATTAGGTACTCCATAATACCTAATTATTGATATGACAAGAAATCTCGGGTAACGAATGAATCAAAATCTTATTACAAAAAAATTCCTTTTATTTTTCATTTTTTGGGGTGTCAAAACAAAAAAATGGTATATGTGGTAAAAAATAGGCAATCTATTCCCCTTTTTTCAAAAAAAAAATGATCTTGGAGATTGTGTAATGCTTACTCTCAAACTCTTTGTTTACACAGTAGTGATATTCTTTGTTTCCCTTTTTATCTTTGGATTCTTATCTAATGATCCAGGACGCAATCCTGGACGTGAGGAATAAAAAATTTATAGTTTTTTTGCTTTTTTATAAATTAATTCTTAATAATCTTTTTTGTTTCATAGGATGAGAATCTTTTCGAATTCGAAAATACCAAGTGATCAGAGAAAGCGGAAAGAGAGGGATTCGAACCCTCGGTACAAATAATTTGTACAACGGATTAGCAATCCGCCGCTTTAGTCCACTCAGCCATCTCTCCTAATTCCAAATTTAAAATTTGTTATGTGATGTAACACGTGAAATAAAGATTGATAAAAATCCACCTTCTTCTCTTTATTTTATTTTTTCATTTGATTTTTTTTTATCTTATTTAACTTTATTATTATTATTTATTTTATTATATTATTAAAATAGAAATTCGAAATATTCTAAAATATTCTAATAAATAATAGAAATTTTTTAAATAGCTATTAAAATTTAAACTTAAACAAAGTATTTAATATTTAAATAAAATAATTTAAATAAAATAAAAGTAAAGGTATATATTTATTATAGTATAAATATATTATGTATAATAAAATATGTAAAAATAATAAAAATAAGAAAAAGATAGAAAAAAGCAATTGATCAGGAATTCAATATAGATAATGACTCAAAACGGATCTCCTCAATAGAAAGAATATCTTAGTTCTTTTATTTTATACGAAAGGTTTATTCTCCCGGCCTGATCTGCTTAAGTACTGGCCGGGACATTTCTTCTTTTATTCCATTGATTATTCTTTTTTTCTTTTTCTCAGTTTATTACTTAATTTCTTACTGTTGTCAAGTAAGGAATAAAAAAAGACA